AACGAATTAGATTGTGTAATGATGAGACTAAAACAAAATACTTACCTAAAATATATGACCCTTTCTTGAACGGCCCCTGTCGTGGACGAATAAAAAAATGTTTTTCAACCTCAATCAAAAATGAAACTTTAAAAAAAAATGACATTTGGATAAATAAGACTCATGGTATCCTTTTTAATATTAATAGTAATTATTCAGAATTTGAACAGAAAATAGATGCATTAAATATCAAATCATTATTAACTGAAATTTGTTTTTTTCTGAACTTAATCAATAAAATTTCGGTAAAATCGGTATCAAGAGTGAAGTTTGAAGCACTTTATTTATTTCGAGAACATAAACAAGTCAAAATGGATTTCGAAGAAAAAAAAAGAAAAATAAAATTCTTATTCGACACAATTAGAACTGATCTGAACGATAAAACAGATAAAACAATTGCAAATAGAAAAAAATGTATTGGAATAAAAGAAATCAGTAAAAAAGTTCCTCGATGGTCATATAAATTAATAGACGAATTGCAACAATTGGAGGGAAAAAATCAAGCAGAGAGTTATGGGATTCGTTCCAGAAAAGCCAAACGTGTAGTGATTTTTACTAATAACTCACAGAATGACGATACTTATAGTGATACTAGGGATGCTGAGAATACTGATAAAAAAACGGAATTGGCTTTAATACGTTATTCCCAACAACCAGATTTTCGACGAGACATAATCAAAGGATCTATACGCGCTCAAAGGCGTAAAATAGTTACTTGGAAACTCTCTCAAAGAAATGTGCATTCGCCTCTTTTTTTGGACAAAATTGAAAAACCTTCGTCCTTTTCTCTTGATATTTTTCAGCCAATGAAAATATTTTTTATGTTAAAAAATTGGATTCGGAAAAAGACAGAATTTAACGTTTTGAGTTATACAGAGAAAAAGACAAAAGAAAGTGAGAAAGAAGAGAACAAAAGAAAAAAAAACGAAAAAGAGGAAAAAAGACGTATAGAAATAGCAGAAGCTTGGGATAGCATTATAATTGCTCAAGGAATAAGAGGTTTTTTATTAATAACTCAATCGATTCTTAGAAAATATATTATATTACCTTCATTGATAATAACTAAAAATATCGTTCGTATACTATTATTTCAATTTCCCGAATGGTCAGAAGATTTTAGGGATTGGAATAGAGAAATGTATATTAAATGTACCTATAATGGTGTTCAATTATCCGAAAGCGAATTTCCAAAAAAATGGCTAACAGACGGTATTCAGATAAAGATCTTATTTCCTTTTCGTCTAAAACCTTGGCACAGATCTAAGCTACAATACTCTGAAAAGGAAAAAGATTCAATGAAAAAAAAAAATAAAAAAAAAAAAAAACAGGACTTTTGCTTTTTAACAATTTGGGGAATGGAAGTAGAATTGCCTTTTTCTGGTTATCCCCAAAATCGACTTTCATTTTTTTTTTATCCCATTTTTAAAGAACTAAAAAAAAAAATGAAAAACATTAAATTTTTTTTTTTTATAGTTCTAAAAGTTTTAAATGAAAGAACAAAAAGGTTTCTAAATGTTTCAAAAGATACAGTAAAATGGATCATCAAAAGTATTCTCAAAAATATTCTATTTCTAAACGAAAAAATAAAAAAACTCCCCAATTTTTTATTTCTATTTCAATTAAAAAAAAAACATGAATTGAGTGAAAAAAAAGATTCAACAATCAATACGAATAATTCAATAACTTACGAATCAGCCATTCCAATTCAATCTATTAATTGGACAAATTCTTCATTGACAGAAAAAAAAATAAAAAAAAAGAATGCTAAAACAAAAAGAATCAGAAAGAAAATAGAAAAAATGAAAAAAGAAAAGAAAAGAAGGGGGTTTAGAACTTCAGAAATAAATATTAGTTCGAACAAAACAACTTTTGATGCTAAAAAATTAGAATTACAAAAAAAGATTTGTCAGATATTACAAAGAATAAATACAAGATTAGCCCGTAAATCGTATTCTTTTTTAAAATTTTTCATGGAAAGGGTATACATAGTCTTTATATGTATCGTTAGTATTTTTAGGATCATTCTACAACTTTTTCTTGAATCAACAAAAAAAATTATAAACAAAATCATTTACAATACTGATAAAACAAATCAAAGTATAATTCAACTTATTAAGATTATAAAAAAATATTATAATATTAGGAATACAAATTCACAGAATGACCTATCTTCTTTGTCACAGGCATATGTATTTTATAAATTATCCCAAACCCAAGTTATTAATGTATATAAGTATAAGTTAAGATCTGTTTTTGAATATTATCGAAGATCTTTTTTTTTTCTTAAGAATGAAATAAAGGATTATTTTTTTGGAGTACACGGAATATTTCATTCCAAACTAAGACATAAGAACCCCCCCAATTCTGTAATGACTCAGTGGGCAAATTGGTTAAAGGGTCATTCTCAATATGATTTATCTCAGAGCACATGGTCTAGATTAGTACCACAAAAATGGAGAAATAGAATCAATGAACGTAGTGTGGCTGAAAATCAAGATTTAACCAAATGGCATTCATATGAAAAAAACCGATTAATTCTTTACAAAAAACAACAAGTAAACTCATTAACAAATAAAAAAAAAATGAAAAAACAATATGGATATGATCTTTTATCATATAAATCTATTAATTATGTAGATAAGAAAGACTCCTATATTTATGGATATAGATCACCATTCCAAGCAAATAAAAAGCAATCGATTTGTTATAATTACAACATGCGTAAACAAAAATTATTTGATATAACTAGTGATATCTGTATCACGAATTATATAGCAGAAGGTGATATTGTAGATATGAAACAAAATCTGGATAGAAAGTATTTTGATTGGATGGGAATGAATGTAGAAATACAAAATCGTTCCATATCGAATCTGGAATTTTTGTTATTTTCAAAATTTGTGATATTTTATAATGCATATACGAATAATCCGTGGATCGTACCAATCAAATTACTTTTTATCAATTTTAATGTAACTAAAAATGTTAGTGAAAATAAAAACCTTACTGAAAAGAAAAAAAAAATAGATATTTTTAGACCATCAAAAAAAAAATCTCTTGAATTAGAGTTAGAGACTCGAAATCAAACAAAAGCAAAAGCAGAATACGCGGGTCGAGTAGATCTTGAATCATCTCTCTCAAACAAAGAAAAAGATATTGAAGAAGATTCCGTAGAATCGGACAGTACAAAGGATAAGGCTATAAAGAAAAAGAAATACAAGAACGCAGAACTCAATTTATTACTAAGAAAGTATTTGAATTTTCAATTCAACTGGAAGGGTTCTTTAAATCAAAGAATAATGAATAATATCAAAGTATATTGTCTCCTAATTAGATTGATAAATCTAAAAGAAATTGCTATAGCCTCTATTCAAAGAGGAGAACTAAGTCTAGATATTATGGTGATTCAGAATCTTACACGATTGGAGAAAAATAAAAATAAAGAATTGATGAAAAAGGGAATATTGATTATCCAACCAACTCGTCTGTCTAGAAAAAACGATAACGATGAAGAATTTATTATGTATCAAACCACAGGCTTTTCGTTGATTCATAAGAGTAAGCACCAAATTAACCAAAGATACCCAAAAAAAGGTCGTGTTAATAATAAGACTTTTGATAAACCCATTACAAAAACAAGAGATCAAAAGATAACAGAAAATCAAGAAAAAAATTATTATAATTTGCCCGTTCCTGAAAATATTTTATCTGCTAGACGCCGTAGAGAATTGAGAATTCTAATTTGTTTCAATCCTAGAAATATAAATAGTGTCTATAGAAAAACAACATTTTCCAATGAGAATAAAGTCAATAATTGTTGTCAAGTTTTGGCTAAAAATAAAGATTTTGATAGAGAAAAAAAAAAAAACCTAATCAATTTAAAATTCTTTCTTTGGCCAATTTATCGTTTAGAAGATTTAGCTTGTATGAATTGCTATTGGTTTGATACCAATAATGGAAGCCGTTTCAGTATAGTGAGGATACATATGTATCCTCGATTGAAAATTCGTTAATCGACACTCTACTTTTTCTTCTATATTCTATTCCTTTTACCGTAACATATCCGATTCCGGTACGAAAAACCAAACGGATAGATACACACCAAAATGTGCACATGCATTGCATTGTGCTAACTTCTATTCTGAGGCATGGATATTAATACTAATTCAATGAAATAATGTATCCAATCATTCGCAAAATAAATAAAAAAAAAATTGTCGCATTTTTATTTTTAATATACCGTTTTTTTTATACCTATTTGAATTCGATTGATTAATAATAATAAAATAAATTTGATTTGAAAAAAAAAAATTCAGGAATTATTAAGGAATTTAAGATTATTGTATATACCAAATTAAAAATTAGTGTCATTACTATTACTGATCAATAAAAATCAAATAAATATATATATATATCTAACAATAAAAAATATCTATAAATAAGGGGAGAAGAACTTTCATTTTATGGTAAAAAATTCATTTATACCACTTATTTCACAAGAAAAAAAGAAGGAAGAAAACCCGGGATCGGTTGAATTTCAAGTATTCAATTTCACCAATAAGATACGAAGACTTACTTCACATTTGGAATTACACCGAAAAGACTATTTATCTCAAAGAGGTTTACGTAAAATTCTGGGAAAACGGCAACGACTACTGTCTTATTTGTCAAGGAAAAATGGAATACGTTATAAAAAATTAATAAATCAGTTGGATATTCGGAAGTCACAAATTCGTTAATTTGAAGAATCATTTTGAATTATTCGATTTTTTAGATCTTGAATTTTGATGAACTTTTTTTTTGTTTTAAACAATTCATGGAAGAATGAATCGAGGAAAAACCTATGAATGTACCAGCTACAAGAAAAGACCTCATGATAGTCAATATGGGCCCTCACCACCCATCAATGCATGGTGTTCTTCGACTTATTGTTACTCTGGATGGTGAGGATGTTATTGATTGTGAACCAATATTGGGGTATTTACATAGAGGGATGGAAAAAATAGCGGAAAACCGAACAATTATACAATATCTACCCTATGTAACACGTTGGGATTATTTAGCTACTATGTTCACAGAAGCAATAACCGTAAACGGGCCGGAACAGTTGGGAAATATTCAAGTACCTAAAAGAGCCAGCTATATTCGAGTAATTTTGTTGGAATTGAGTCGTATAGCTTCTCACTTACTATGGCTGGGACCTTTTATGGCAGATATTGGTGCACAAACTCCTTTCTTTTATATTTTAAGAGAAAGAGAATTAATATATGACCTATTCGAAGCTGCCACAGGTATGAGAATGATGCATAATTTTTTTCGTATCGGGGGGGTAGCAGCTGATCTACCTCATGGTTGGATAGATAAATGTTTGGATTTCTGCGATTATTTTTTAACGAGGGTTGTTGAATATCAAAAACTTATTACGAGAAATCCAATTTTTTTAGAACGGGTTGAGGGAGTAGGCATAGTTGGTGGAGAGGAAGTAATAAATTGGGGTTTATCAGGACCGATGCTTCGCGCTTCCGGAATACAATGGGATCTGCGTAAAGTTGATAATTATGAGTGTTACGAGGAATTTGATTGGGAAGTTCAATGGCAAAAAGAAGGAGATTCATTAGCTCGTTATTTAGTTCGAATTGGTGAAATGGTGGAATCCATAAAAATTATTCAACAGGCTTTGGAAGGAATTCCCGGCGGTCCATATGAGAATTTAGAAACCCGCTGCTTTGATAGAGAAAAAGAACCAGAATGGAATGATTTTGAATATCGATTCATTAGTAAAAAACCGTCTCCGACTTTTGAATTACCAAAACAAGAACTATATGTAAGAGTTGAGGCTCCAAAAGGAGAATTGGGAATTTTTCTAATAGGAGATCAGAATGGTTTTCCTTGGAGATGGAAAATTCGTCCGCCGGGTTTTATCAATTTGCAAATTCTTCCTCAATTAGTTAAAAGAATGAAATTGGCTGATATTATGACAATACTTGGTAGCATAGATATCATTATGGGAGAAGTTGATCGTTGAAATGATAATTGATACAACAGAATTACAAGATATCAATTCTTTTTCCAAATTGGAATCTTTAAAAGAGGTCTATGGAATTCTATGGGTACTTGTCCCTATTTTGACTCTTGTATTGGGAATCACAATAAGTGTACTAGCAATTGTATGGTTAGAAAGAGAGATATCCGCAGGGATACAACAACGTATTGGACCGGAATACGCCGGTCCTTTGGGAGTTCTTCAAGCTCTATCAGATGGAACAAAACTACTTTTCAAAGAGAATCTTATTCCATCTAGGGGAGATATTCGTTTATTCAGTATCGGACCATCCATATCAGTCATATCAATTCTAATAAGCTATTCAGTAATTCCTTTTGGCTATAACTTTGTTTTATCTGATCTCAATATCGGTGTTTTTTTATGGATTGCTATTTCGAGTATTGCTCCTATTGGACTTCTTATGTCAGGATATGGATCAAATAATAAATATTCTTTTTTGGGTGGTCTACGAGCTGCTGCTCAATCGATTAGTTATGAAATACCATTAACTCTATGTGTGTTATCAATATCTCTACGTGCGATTCGTTGAGACAGAACCTTTTCGGTGCTATTGCTATCCTCCTTTCTTTATAGGAAAGGGGTATAATAAATTCCATAGATTCATTTTCTTCATTATTATATTATTATTCGCAATTCGGATTGAAGAACTAAATCTGATAGTTATATGAGTGAAATAAAACAGCTTCTATTGAATATAATTTATGGCTAATGATTAAAAATTGCAGTAAAAAAATTGAGTCTCATTTTCTATGTATAAGAATAAAAAAAAATTATAAGGAGAAGAGTCCGTTTACCCCAAGATTGGGTGATTAAGCATCCTGTCTTGAAGCGGGCTCAAAAAACCAACCTTATTGAGTTTTCGCTGCTGTTTGTATGAATATTAATAATTATCATACATTTATTAAGACAAAGTAAGGGGGTTAATTAAAATAAAAATGAGTGGATGGTTAGAAACACCAAGATACACAAAGGATTTGTAACGCAGATTACGTAAATTATCCAAAATAACTTTTACGCATAATAGAAAAAGAATACTAATTGGGGCTTTAAGTTGGTAGAAAAAATCAGGCAGTACTCCCCACAATTCCGATCCAGAGTATGCTCCTCTCCACTGATTAAAGAAATGACTATCAGGAACGAAATAATCCTTTAAATTTTTTTTTAAGTCCCTCTTTTACTTGCACAAAAAAAGAAGAATTAGGAACCAAAAAATAGAAAGAAAAAAATAAAAAGCCCCCCTTTTTTTCTTTCTTATATCCCTTTTCATGGAAATATAATTAATGTCATAATTCAGAAACTAATGTGTAATTGTTTTTCGTAATCGAAAACGATGGGGGTTATTGATAATTCTAAAAGAGTATTTTATTGAATAATTAAGTTATTACTCAACAATTTCAAATTTTAACATTTTTAAGGGATGAGATCAATTCAGAAGTACCTTTTGTATCTTTTATAAAATTGAATTTATTTTTATTTTTTATATTTATTTAAAACAGACAGAATAAAATTGGTCTAATTCAGAACCATCCGATAGATTTTAATATTACCTATCTTATAGGGATATATCACAAAGAAGAGATAAATAATCGGCCCGGTCCTTAGATTTAAGGCTTTTGAGGAGCCGTATGAGGTGAAAATCTCATGTACGGTTCTGTAATAGCGATGGTAACAGTAATGTTATCACCGACTAGGATTATCTAACAGTTTAAGTACAGTTGATATAGTTGATGCGCAATCAAAATATGGTTTTTGGGGGTGGAATTTGTGGCGTCAACCCATAGGTTTGATCGTTTTTATAATTTCTTCCCTAGCAGAATGTGAAAGATTACCTTTTGATTTACCAGAAGCGGAAGAAGAATTAGTAGCGGGTTATCAAACTGAATATTCGGGTATAAAATTTGGTTTATTTTATGTTGCTTCTTATTTAAACCTATTAATTTCTTCATTATTTGTAACAGTTCTTTACTTGGGCGGTTCGAATATCTCTATTCCGTACATATTTGTTTCTGGGTTTTTTGAAATAAATAAAGCATATGGAGTTTTTGGAACTACAATTGGTATCTTTATTACACTAGCTAAAACTTATTTGTTCTTGTTCGTTTCTATCACAACAAGATGGACTTTGCCTAGGCTAAGAATGGACCAATTATTAAATCTTGGGTGGAAGTTTCTTTTGCCTATTTCTCTTGGTAATCTATTATTAACAACTTCGTCTCAACTGTTTTCACTGTAAAAGATTGATCTTCTATATTCATAACTTGTCTCAAACAAGAGAAAGAAACAAAAAAAGATATTCATGGATATTTACGATATGTTCCTTATGGTAACAGGGTTCATGAATTATGGTCAACAAACAATCCGAGCTGCTAGGTATATTGGTCAAAGTTTCATGATTACTTTATCTCATACAAATCGTTTACCTGTAACTATTCAATATCCTTATGAAAAATTAATTACATTGGAACGTTTCCGCGGCCGAATTCATTTTGAATTTGATAAATGCATTGCTTGTGAAGTATGTGTTCGTGTGTGTCCCATAGATCTACCCGTTGTTGATTGGAAATTGGAAACTGATATTCGAAAGAAACGATTGCTTAATTACAGTATTGATTTCGGAATTTGTATATTTTGTGGTAACTGTGTTGAGTATTGTCCAACAAATTGTTTATCAATGACCGAAGAATATGAACTTTCCACTTATGATCGTCACGAATTGAATTATAATCAAATTGCTTTGGGCCGTTTACCAATGTCAGTAATTGATGATTATACAATTCGAACAATTCAGATAAAATAATATTTTTTATAATAAAAAATATTATAAAAATGGAATATTTCTTATTAAATTTAAATATATATATAAATTTTAGTTTAATATAATTTAAAACTCCTTTTTCGTATAAAGAAAAGAATGGAATGACATAGGTCCTATAATTCTTAACTTTACCTATATCAATTCACACTCCTTAAGTATTCAATTTAATTCAATACGGAGATAAATTTAGTATATAAAAACCTTTCTTGGTTGTATCAATAAGGTCATGAAATTTCGATTTATTTTTTTATTTTACATATAATGGATTTGCCTGGACTACTACATGATTTTCTTTTAATCTTTCTGGGATTCGGTCTTGTATTAGGAAGTCTAGGAGTCGTATTACTTACTAACCTCATTTTTTCTGCTTTTTCGTTGGGATTGGTTCTTGTTTGTATATCTTTATTCTATATTTTATCAAATTCTCATTTTGTAGCTGCAGCACAGTTACTTATTTATGTGGGAGCTATAAACATTTTAATCTTATTTGCTGTGATGTTCATGAATGGTTCAGAATATTACCGAGATTTTCCTCTTTGGACCGTTGGGGATGGAATTACTTTGGTAGTTTGTACAAGTATTTTTGTTTCATTAATAACTACTATTCCAGATACGTCATGGTACGGAATTATTTGGACTACAAGACCAAATCAGATTATAGAGCAAGATTTGATAAGTACCAGTCAACAAATTGGAATCCATTTATCAACAGATTTTTTTCTTCCATTTGAACTTATTTCAATAATTCTTTTATCTGCTTTGATAGGTGCAATTGTTGTGGCACGTCAGTAAGAAATATTTAGTTTAGAACTAGTAATCAATAAAAATTAAAATTTTGTTCTATTTTCTCACATTTATTTTATTTTGGTTGAATCCTATTTGAACGTGAAAAAGTTTTTATGTAGAAATTGATTTATTATTGTCAATATATTTTTGTGTTCCAGACTTGTTATATTTTTGAGTCAATTGAATTTGTTGAATTGTTGTTTATATTGAAATAAATTAAAATTGATAAGGAGTTGGTGTTAATAATGCTCGAACATGTACTTGTTTTGAGTGCCTATTTATTTTCTATAGGTATCTATGGATTGATTACGAGCCGAAATATGGTTAGAGCCCTTATGTGTCTTGAACTTATACTGAATGCGGTTAATATAAATCTCGTAACCTTTTCTGATCTTTTTGATAGTCGTCAATTAAAAGGAAATATTTTTGCAATTTTTGTCATAGCTATTGCAGCTGCTGAAGCAGCTATTGGATTGGCTATTGTTTCCTCAATTTCTCGTAACAGAAAATCAATTCGTATCAATCAATCGAATTTGTTGAATAAATAGTATTTATAATCATAATTAATAAGAGAAAAGAATAAAGTAGAATTTAAATATAAAAATTTAATATTCATCAATTTAAATTGCTACACAACTTATGATTATGTTTGCTAAAACTTAAGAAATCAAAGTATCTTGGTTTTCTTCTTTTTTTTATCAATTGATCTCGAATTCTTGATTTTGATTATATTAAGATTCTGGTAAATTATTGATTCATCTGGAATTTAAATATATCATTCATTTACAAGTTTACTAGATTGAAATTTTTTAATTTTGGAACATCAAAAATTACTATAGATCCAATGTCACATTCAGTAAAGATTTACGATACATGTATAGGATGTACTCAATGTGTTCGAGCTTGTCCTACAGATGTATTAGAAATGATTCCTTGGGACGGATGTAAAGCTAAGCAAATTGCCTCTGCTCCAAGAACAGAGGACTGTGTTGGTTGTAAGAGATGTGAATCCGCTTGTCCAACAGATTTTTTAAGTGTTCGGGTTTATTTATGGCATGAAACAACACGAAGCATGGGTCTAGCTTATTGATACGTTTCAAAAAACAACACACAAATATGTTTTTTTACTGGTAAAAACCTGTTCTCAAATATAGAATTAGAATTCTATTTTTGAGAACAGGTTTTTCTGGCTCAAGTGTATCTTATTTTTATCACGAATTTTTTTCCTTGGTTAACAATAGTTGTAATTTTACCAATAGCCGGGGGTTCCTTAATCTTTTTATTTCCTCATAGAGGAAATAAGGTAATTCGGTGGTATAGTATTTGTATATGCCTAATAAATCTCCTTTTAACAACCTATGCATTTTGTTATCATTTCAAATTGGATGACCCATTAATCCAACTGACAGAGAGTTATAAATGGATCAATTTTTTTAATTTTTACTGGAGATTCGGAATAGATGGACTGTCTATAGGACCTATTTTATTGACAGGATTTATCACCACTTTAGCTACTTTAGCGGCTCAACCGATTACTCGAGAACCCCGATTATTCCATTTTTTGATGTTAGCAATGTATAGCGGTCAAGTAGGACCCTTTTCTTCTCGAGACATTTTACTTTTTTTTATCATGTGGGAGTTAGAATTAATTCCCGTTTATCTACTTTTATGCATGTGGGGTGGGAAGAAACGTTTGTATTCAGCTACAAAGTTTCTTTTATACACTGCAGGGAGTTCCATTTTTTTATTAATGGGAATTTTAGGTCTCAGTTTATGTGGTTCTAATGAACCAACATTAAATTTGGAAACATTAACTAATCAATCGTATCCCGTGATGCTGGAAATAATATTCTATATAGGATTTCTTATTGCTTTTGCTGTCAAATTGCCGATTATACCTTTCCACACATGGTTACCAGACACCCACGGAGAAGCCCATTACAGCACTTGTATGCTTTTAGCCGGAATCTTATTAAAAATGGGAGCTTATGGATTAGTTCGAATTAATATGGAATTATTACCCCACGCTCATTCTATATTTTCCCCCTGGTTAATAATATTAGGTTCCATTCAAATAATCTATGCAGCTTCGACATCTCTTGGTCAACGTAATCTAAAAAAAAGAATAGCTTATTCCTCGGTATCTCATATGGGTTTCATAATTATAGGAATTGGTTCTATAAGCGATACGGGAATCAATGGAGCCATTTTACAAATAATATCTCATGGATTTATTGGCGCCGCACTTTTTTTCTTGGCGGGAACTGGTTATGATAGACTGCGTATTCTTTATCTCGACGAAATGGGCGGAATGGCTATTTCAATGCCAAAAATATTCACAGTTTTTAGTATCTTTTCGATGGCTTCTCTTGCACTGCCGGGTATGAGTGGTTTTGTTGCAGAATTGATAGTTTTTTTTGGAATAATTAACAGCCAAAAATATTTTTTAATCACAAAAATACTAATTACCTTTGTAACAGCAATTGGGATGATATTAACTCCTATTTATTCATTATCTATGTTACGACAGATTTTCTATGGATATAAGCTTTTCAATACACCAAACTCTTATTTTTTTGATTCTGGGCCACGAGAATTATTTATTTCGATTTCTATCCTTATACCCGTAATAGGTATTGGTATTTATCCAGATTTCATTTTCTCATTCTCGGTTGACAAGGTTGAAGCTATTCTATCAAATTTTTTATAGAAAGTTTTCGTGAATAAAACCAAAAAATCAAAAAAGAGAACTAAACTCTATCGACAATGTAAAAAAATATTTTTCTGTTGGATTAACAAAATGAACTTGAATTGTAATCGAATAATATGTTTGTTGTTTTTGAAAACCCTTTAAATTAAGTTATATTAAGTAATATATTGATTCTAAGGGGTTCTCGACGATTTATGAGAAGTTTTTTTTTAACTTAAATATATATATAATATATTATCGATAAAATCAAATTTCTTAATTTATATATATATATATGCTTTCTATATTTGTATTTATTAATTTGTATTTATTAGGGTTTTTTTTATTCACTTTTAATTCAATTAGATGTAAATGAACCATAACTATGTAGTCCTATTCCTAATAAATTGATCCCAAAATAACATATCCAAATTATAAGAAAGCCTAGAGAGGCCACTATTGAAGAATTTACACCTTCCAATTTTTTATTTTTTCTAGTATGTAAATAAATCGCGAATATGGTCCAAGTAATAAAAGCCCAAGTTTCCTTTGGATCCCAATTCCAATATGATCCCCATGCCTCATTAGCCCATACTGCTCCTGAAAGAATACCTATTGTTAAAAATATAAAACCTAGACTAATAATACGATAACTCCAACGGTCCAATTGTTGAATAAATTGAGACCTGTAATAATTTCTAGAAGAAAAAAAAGAAGTATTTCGTAAACCATTGTTTCTTTTATTCATATTTATATATTTGACCTCAGCAAAATAAAAAAATTCATTTAAAAAATATAAATAACTGCTTTTACCAACAATTTGTATGACTTCGCGAAATGTAATGACTAAAATAGCTACTGATAATAATGATCCGCATAAAAGAGCTGCATAGCCCAATATCATCATACTTACGTGCATCATTAACCAATGGGATTGTAAAGCGGGTACTAATATTGTGGATTGGTGCATTTCGGTTAAAAGACCCGAAGTAGCAAAACCTTGGATAAACATAACACTTGGTGCGATTATTCTACTTAAATGGTTTTTATGCTTTTTTAACCATGGAATCATATAAAAAACGGAAAAACCCCATGAAAGAAAGATTAATGATTCATATAAATCACTAAATGGTAAATGACTCGAAAAAATCCAACGAGTAACTAACAATCCCGTTATACAGAAAAAAGTTATTATCATGCCCCTTTCGGACGAATCAGATAATCCTACGATTTCATTGACTAGTAAGGTTATTAAATGAAGTGAAATTACAATTGATACGACCGAAAACGATATATGAGTTAAAATATGCTCTAAAGTTGAAAATATCATAAAAAAAATGAAAATAAAGGTCTTAATACTAGAATAGAATAGAAATGGGGAATTGAATTAATCGTAGGACTTACTCTTTGAAAAGATAAAATGCCATGCCGCCACTCGGACTCGAACCGAGATGCTCAAGCACTGCTTCCTAAGAGCAGCGTGTCTACCAATTTCACCATGGCGGCTTACTTGAAATCATAATAACCGATTTTTAGTCAATCGTCGAGATTGAAAGAATAAATTAAAAAATTGTAATATTTTTTAGTCAACGTTAAAATAAGAATTCTATTATAATTTATATAATAGAATTCTTATTCATTATATTTAATTTATTAGAAATATTTATTAGAATAAATAATTATAGACAATTCTATATTAAATATTCTATTGTATATTAGAAAATATTCTTTGAATTCAGCTATTTCAGATTATTCCAACTTTCTCTATTTGTTAAACAAAAAAACTTTTTGAATTCCCTGTAGAAATAGATTGCGCTAATGAAAAAGATTTCAATGCTGTCCAATACCCCCCCCTTTTCCAAAAATTTTTCCGAATTCTTTTTTTTGATATAGAAGTGCGCTTTTTTGGAACTGCCATCCAACTAGTATAGTTTTTTCATTGCTACATACACAGTTCGATGTGAAAGACATTTCTTCTGTAAATGAAAATGAATAGTTCTTTAATTAGCCATATATCTTATCTATCTGAATTTCCTTTCTTTTGTTTATGTTATCTATCTAAGTAAAAAAAACATCGAATCTTATTTATATAATATAACAAGCCTTTTTCAAAACGTTTCCAAACATAGATGTCTTTTTATTCTAATGGAAAAAAATAATCGAATCAATTAGTTCATTTTTAGTTCATTTTTGAACTAATGTTTCTGAATAATAAACAAGAATTATTTTTTTTATTGGATCATGTCATATGAATTTTATGATTCATATCAAAATAAACAAACGACTCTTCTTAGTTTTAATACTCTTCTTAGTTTTAATGTAATTATTTATACTCATTCTATAGATAAAAAAAAAAGATAAAAATTTTTGTATAATTGTCAAAAAAAAAATTATTTTTAGGAATTTGGTTTATTGGCCCATTTTGACTTTGTACTTTGCAAAGCGCAAAGATTCAGAAAAATGAATAATAGAAAATTCTGTTTATATGTTCACTTTTTTATTAACTGAACCCTTTACAAAAGAGATAAAACCGGCGAATAAGAAACAAAACTCATTAAGAATCATAAGATTTTTTATTCTTTATTTTTTTTTTATGGAATATACACATCAATCTTCATGGATCATACCTTTTGTTACACTTTCAGTTCCTATGTTAATAGGAGTGGGGCTCCTACTTTTTCCCACGACAACAAAAAATCTTCGCCGTATGTGGGCTTTTCCTAGTATTTTTTTTTTAAGTATAGTTATGATTTTTTCAGTGGATCTGTCTATTCATCAAATCAATAATAGTTTTATCTATCAATATGTATGGTCTTGGACTATAAATAATGATTTTTCTTTAGAGTTTGGTTATTTGATCGATTCACTTACCTCTATTATGTCAATATTAATCACTACTGTTGGCATTCTGGTTCTTATTTATAGTGATAATTATATGTCTCATGATCAGGGATATTTGAGATTTTTTGCTTATATGAGTTTTTTTAATACTTCGATGTTGGGATTAGTGACTAGTTCGAATTTGATACAAATTTATATTTTTTGGGAATTAGTTGGAATGTGTTCTTATCTATTAATAGGTTTTTGGTTCACGCGTCCTATTGCGGCAAATGCTTGTCAAAAAGCGTTTGTAACTAATCGTATAGGAGATTTTGGTTTATTATTAGGAATTCTAGGTTTTTATTGGATAACGGGTAGTTTGGAATTTCGAGATTTGTTTCAAATATTCAATAACTTGATTTATAATAATGAGGTTAATATTTATTTTGTTACTTTGTGTGCCCTCTTGTTATTTTGCGGTTCTGTTGCTAAATCTGCCCAATTCCCCCTTCATATATGGTTACCAGATGCTATGGAAGGGCCTACTCCTATTTCCGCTCTTATACATGCTGCTACTATGGTCGCGGCGGGAATTTTTCTTGTAACTCGACTTCTTCCTCTTTTCATAGTTATACCCTACATAATGAATGTAATAGCTTTCATAGGTATAATAACAGCAGTCTTAGGAGCTACTTTAGCTCTTTCTCAAAACGATATTAAGAGAAATTTGGCCTATTCTACAATGTCTCAATTGGGTTATATGATGTTAGCTCTAGGTATGGGCTCTTATCGAGCCGCTTTATTTCATTTGATTACTCATGCTTATTCCAAAGCATTGTTGTTTTTAGGATCTGGATCCATTATTCATTCAATGGAAGCTATTGTTGGATATTCTCCAGATAAAAGTCAAAATATGGTTCTTATGGGCGGTTTAACAAAACATGCACCAATTACAAAAACTGCTTTTTTAATAGGTACACTCTCTCTTTGCGGTATTCCACCCTTTGCTTGTTTTTGGTCCAAAGATGAGATTCTTAATGATAGTTGGTTGTATTCACCAATTTTCGCAATAATAGCTTGTTCTACAGCAGGATTAACTGCATTTTATATGTTTCGGATCTATTTACTTGTTTTTGAAGGACATTTAAATGTTCATTTTGAAAATTTCAATGGAAAAAAAAATAGTTCATTTTATTCAATATCTTTATGGGGTAAAGAAGGAAAATTTTTTTTAAAAAAGAAAATTAATTTATTAGCGTTATTAACAATGAATAATAATGAAAGGACTTCTTTTTTTCGAAAGAAGATATATCCACATCGAATTAATCGAAATGGGAAAAGCATAACACGTCTTTTTATTGATATTACCTATTTTGGTACTCAAAAGACTGCTTGTTGTTTCTATCCTCATGAATCGGACAATACTATGCTATTTTCTATGCTTTTATTAGTACTATTTACTTTGTTCGTTGGGGCCATAGGAATTAATTTCAATCAAGAAGAGATAGGTTTGGACATATTATCAAAATTGTTAATTCCGTCTATAGACCCTTTACATCCAAATTCAAACAATTCCTCGGATTGGTATGAATTTTTGACAAATGCTACTTTTTCCGTCAGTCTAGCTTTTTTCGGAATATTTATAGCGTCTTTTTTCTATAAGCCTGTTTATTCGGCTTTACAAAATTTGAACTTACTTAATTTATTTGAAAAAAATGTTACTAAAAAAATTGTTGCAGATAAAATACGAAATGTCATATATGATTGGTCATATAATCGCGGTTACATAGATGCTTTTTATGGAGTATCTTTAATTGCGAGTGTCAGAAAATTAGCTAAACTAAATTCTTTTTTTGATAGACAAGTAATTGATGGAATTCCAAATGCAGTTGGTATTACAAGTTTTTTTATGGGAGAGGCTATCAAATATGTGGGAGGTGGTCGAATTTCTTCGTATATTTTATTTTTTTTATTTTTTTTATTAATCTTTTTAGTAATTTGTTCTTGTTTAGTTCCTGCCGTTTCCGAAGTTTTTTCGACATCGATTTTTCTTTTTTTATCAATTTCATTCTTTTCTTGAATTTTTGACAATTTCTTACTAAAAAAAGCTGACGGTGCTCTGCCCAAATAGCATAAACAAGTAATAAATAAAAAAACAATAAAGAGTTGAGACATCAAATTTATAAATTCTGACATAATGTACTTATTAGATCGAATAGGTACATTAGATTGAATCGAATTATTTTGCTTTATCCAGACTAATATCAATCCAATCCATTTCATCAAA